GGCTCCGCCCCGGAATCATTTTATACCTCTTCTTTTAGTCGAGTTTGTTTCACAACCTCTCCCAACAAGTGGTCGAGTTCCTTTGTACCTTTCCTTTGACCAAGGGGTCCTCGAACCAACCTGTCCTCCCTCAATCTCCAAGAATTACCCTCCCACGCTAAAAAAAAAGTAGCATTTCCTGGACGTAGGTAGAGTCAAACTCTTTGAAATATATAGACTGGATTCCATTTAGATATAAGTCATCATATATATATATGAGTTCAGACATATCTGAATCGTCCACGAGGACGAAATTGACTATATCCATCATAGAAGAAAGTGGATTTGGGGGGGGAGAATAAGATTTTCCCTTTCAAAAATGGAAAGGATTCTGTCGTAGATCTCCTCGAACAATCTATCGAACTCGAGGTCCTCCTCAATTGTAGGAGTTTCAACAAATAAAAAGTCTTTCAATTCTGCTTCTGCAAAAGTCGGAGAATCAGGGGCCCCTGATTCTTCTTCTTCGCTAGCCCCTGGCTCCTTCTTGGTGAACTGCCCCTTCTTGGGCCGTTAGGTATACCTTCCTTCAAATCGAAGTCACTAACGCATTTTTATTTATTCCTCCGCTTGAACAGAGCTTCTATTATGGCTAAAGAAAGAATAAAGTCCAATCGAAGTGGTAATCGCACATTTTCTTCCACTTATTTTTATCCATCGCCTGTCAACCATTCATTCCTTTGATTGACATAGGTCGCGAGCGATCTAATTCAAAGGAGAATGCTTTGGTAGAATTTATTTTGTGTGAAATCCGCAATTATCTTCTTCTCCCCACTTAGGATAAACTTATAATATCAATTTACTAGTAAGCAATGAACACTAACTTAAACTCGAAGCATTTGAGTTGAGAAAAGAAGGTTCCGTTCCTACTTATAAGCTAAGCCAATCGATCGATGCAAAGTATGTTTTGAGCTGTAGTGTAGGAGCACTGATCTGTACTTCTGGAGAAGAAAAAAAATCTGTGATAAAGACAGAAGGAATCCGGTAGACTGATTAAGCGGCACCTGCCGTGAGATCTAGTTACTACTGACTGAGCACTAACCAAACTTAAACTGGAGCGAAGTCTCTCCCTATTAGGTAGTAGGGGGCTCAAAGGGAAGATGAACTTGCTAAGCCAGGCGGCATATAAACCTATCGGGGGGATAAGTGGATCTCCTGTTACTTTTGTTCGGAAGTATGTGATCCATTAATCCAACATCGTTTTATTGGCTACTTTATCGTATGCAGCCTGATTGATGAGCGTCGGCTAACCACGAGAGTAGTTCTTGAAAACTTTCACAAGACTCTGCAGCCAGACTTTACTCTTTTAGGCAAATTACGAAGCACATGGGCGTCCGCGACAGTGAATGTGATTCACCCCATCTCATTATGTTTGAGCTGGTTTCTGGGCACCATAGGCTGCTCATCGCCTCTACCTCTAAGGTGTGCTGATCTGAGGATACTTCTTCTAAAGAAAAAGGAATTCTGCCTCCTCCCACTGTTTTACCATCTCGGCATCTTCCAGCATCTCTTTTATCCAATCATTCCACTTTTGGCTTTCTGTTTCTATGCCCCTCGTCCTGTTTGTCCGGCCGCTTCATTGGAATTCCAGAGGAGGTATGTCGTCTGGATCCTAGCTGTTTCCCGACACGTTGTCTTCTTGGAAAATTCTTATTATATTATGCTTCTTCACCCACACCACTTGCACCACCCACATCCTCCATTTCTTATCTTCCTTTTTTTGATCTTGAGAAAACTTCGACGGAATCGGTCTGTCAAAGCCCAGCGAATAATGCAACGTTCGTGCCACCGCCTTCTTTCTGCCCCAGTAGGTAATGACTCAGAACTCTCTGCTCCTTCTGCACCATCTGAATCTGTAGTTCCTCTTCGACGTTTCAATCGTCAATCTGTATCTACTGTCTGATATGGGTATTATCATCTTCTTTTTTGACTACTTTTCATTCTGTTCATGTCCCTTCTACCTATAAGCAGGCAGCAGAACTCGCATGTTGGCGCAAAGCCATAGATGATGAGCTCCAGGCCCTAGAATCAAATCATACTTGGTGTTCCTCAACTCTCAGATAGTTTGAAATTTATCAAACCATGCACTTGTTTCACAATCCATATAGAGATTTACGAAGACGACAAACGAGAGTTTTTTCCGCTTCCTGGTAGCCAGGAGGAGGTTGCATAGCATATAAACTGTCTCCTTAAGATGACCATGAAGAAATTCATTTTGAACGTCCATCTGATGTAAAGACCTATGGTGAATGGGCGGAACAGCCAACGGGGTACGAACAGCCAACGGGGTACGAACAGTAGTCATTTTGGCAACGGTAGCAAATCTTTCTTCATAATCGATGCCATACTCCTGCTTATAGCCTTGAGCAAGCAGACGAGCTTTATACCTATCTATACGACCATCGGATTTCAGCTTGATTAAGTATACCCATTTGCTACCAATAATGAAACCACTCTTTTTAGTGCTAGATTCCGCCAGAGTTCGCACGACTATTCCATGTTTCTTTGCCGGAGACCAGTAACAAGATATAGAGAAGACAACTAGTAACAATTACAAGTGCTCTTGGCCGTACCAACTATTATTATTATATTCCTTTTCTTGTGTCTGACCAGAAGTCTTTCAGTAGAACTTGTCTTCCTCTTATTTGACTCCAACCGTCGATGGCAATTCTTCTTTCCGGGCAAGCAATCGAACTCAATCAAGTATCGGAAACCACACTCGCCACAGCACCTGGTTATGGAATAGAGCTCTGGAGTTGGCTTGAAACGAGACTATTTCAAAGATCCTTGTTTCGGATGATGAATAGTCACTCGTCAGCCTGCCCTTCCCCTCACGGAGCGGTAACAGAACTACTGGGAAGATCAAAGAAGATTTCCCATAACGCGTTGACAGCAGACTAAGACGCGCATCTAGATTGGAGAAGTAAGTAGGCCAATGCCATGGGTGGAAAACTATCGCCTCACACCCTAGGAATTTGGTACGAATCGAGAAAGAATTCTCTCCCGGAAGGCTATGAAATAGAATAATGAGCACTCGTCTTTTTTCATTCTTTCCGGGTTCGGCTAAGACGGCCGCTGTAGGGAACTGATGTACCATAGCTTCGTTATACCTTCTTCAACCCTATGAGAAGCATCTAGATATGTACTTTCCCTATGATCACTCAATCGTCCAAGTGCTGAGGGGCACAGTGCCAGGATAAAAGGAAAAGGGTGGATAACGAGACCCAGACTTTGATGTAATGTAATTTCACTGCCTTATTGAGATAGGGGCATTTCAAGATGAGAGTGAGAAGACCTGCTTTCCTCCTCGTATCGAGCATCGCTCTGAGTAAGGCTTGGGAAATCGATATCCCGGTTCCGATGTAGCATTGGATCAAGTACCAACTAGTAAGGAATCCAAGGTTTTCGTACATCAAGAGGAATCTTTCTATCCAGTTTCGTTCATCAAGAGCTTAGCAAGCATATCAGACGCGGTAGATAACTCACTAGGGTTTGCAAGCAAATCACTCTTTCTTTCTCACCTTCAGTAGCAATAGATTGATCTTCTTTTAGGATTCTGCACTATCATGGAAGTGAGCCGAGAAAGTAAAGGTTCGACATCGGGTGGTTGACTGGGTTGCGTAGAGAACGGAGAATAGACCTACTTTCCTCACAAGAGAGTGTCGATGCGCTCTTCCCCAGTCGTGTTGAAGATCTCCTTTGAGCCCTCTTAGGTTATGCCAGATTCTCTATCGAGCGAGCGCCTTCAATCCAATCTCTTTTTAACTGCTGTTTACTTGCTAAGGAAGCATCTCGTGCAAGTTCTGTTCCATCCTGCCCATTGCTAGGCTAATCCGCTGCATTGCCAGTTCTCTTGGATGGGGTTTCCTTCCCGGCAGTTTGAGTAGAAGGGGAAGTTGGAGGAGGGCCATTCTCCTGCGGTTTGAGTTTGAGTTCCAGTGGCAGTTGGACTCTCTTTCGATAGCGAGAAGTTGGAGTGTCAGTTGAAGTCGTGGGACTCCAGACAATCCTGGTTTTCTTGCTTTCCTTGTAGGAGTCTTTGTACCAGTCTTAGCCAATCCATCAGTGCCTGTCCCGTACTTATATTAAAGTGATTTCGCCTGAGGATAGTATGCTTATTGGTCTAATATCATAAGCAGTTGTAGTGCTTCGCCCTTTGATTCCTGGGAGATCTAAAGCGCTAATTGATACATTTCTTGCTGTCCTGTGTGAGTAGCTTGCCAGACAGAATCCCTTCTAGTTGTAAGCTCTTCCCCTGTCATAAGCCCTTCCTATCTTAATCCCTCGCATGTCGATCCAGCCGAGAGAATAGGGAGAGTCCATAGTAGCATTCCATAGTAGTTCCTTGGTTACATCCGGCTCAAAAGAAGACTCGGTTGTAGATCGCATATTTTGACCTTGGATGTAGGTCGAATAAGGATTCTAATTTCTATGGGCGAAATCGGATTTTAAGTTACCTTGCTCCCGAGTCCAAACACGCTAAGGGGCTAAGAGCCTAATTGTAATGGCAATATGTTTCATACCCATCTACCGATCTGACAGGCTAAGGTCGCGTTAGCGTCTATCTGTATTCTCCTAACGTTCTTAGGCCTTCTAGAATACTCTTTCTGGACCTTTTGGAATATCTCCGAGTGAAGGAAAAAGAGTCTCCATAGTTCCACCTTTCCAAAGGGGGGGCAGTTCCCAGTGATCCAATTGCTTGCCTTCTATCTAAGATGGTAGGTTCAAACCATCCAGTTTGAGTGCTAGTTTCCATTGCTATTGTAAAGCGAGTTGAATTACATCTTTGCCGGCCAGTTTCAAGCTATCTAGTTGCAGTCTCTGCCCGTTTCCCCTTCTTCAAATTACCTTCTTCAAGCGATCCAATAGTGCCCTTTTCGCTCCTATTATCCAAATTGGCAAGGATCTTGTCTCTGATACAACGGTCAAGCGCCTTGAAGGTAGTCTCCGGTGGCAATGCGCAGCTTGAGTGGAGCCTGCTATTTCTTTCCTTCCATAGGAGGTATATCGTCGCCTGGACCACCAATCTCTTGATCAACCCTGTCATCAAGTGATGTTCCAGCCTCTACTCATGTACACTGGCTGACGATTGGTTTTTCGAGAACGAGAATTGAGAAAGGCTTTCTACTACAGCTTTTAAGCTTCTGTTTAGCAGTCCGCGTTAGCAAGCAGTCCAACTATGGCAAGGCGCCTTATGCTACTGTTTTTCAGTAGTACGCCTAAAAAGACAGGTGGTATAGCGATCCCTGCCAATACGACTGGATACCCTTTTCTCGTCTAATAAAGCTAACGTGAGTAATAGCTGAACAGTTGCCTAATGCATGTGGTCAGCATCAGACAAGGTTCTAAAATACATCTTTACATCCCGGTCAAAGTAACGAAAAAAGACGAGTTTGAGCAACTTTTTCATACAGTTTTGCCCTCTTTTATATAAAAAACTAACTTACGCAAATAGTAAATGAGAGGACCTTAGCACTTTTCGTTATGGAGTGATTCATTTAAAATTCCCGGGGTTTTGTGAATGAATTCAACTAGAAAAAACCTCAAAATGTTGATTGCAACGCTGATTTCACGGGATTAAGAAACCGAGACCTTTACTCTTTCTTTCCTAGCGAAGCAAAGCACACTCTTTTCTGAGTCTTCGTTCTTTCTTCTTTCCTAGCGAAGCAAAGCACACTCCTGCTTTTGCTTTCCTCTCGGTATACTCTTCACTGTTCTCTGTTCTCTGTACACTCCTCTGTGCTGTTAATCCGAGGTTTAGCTATAGGCCAATGGAAGGATAACAATTGCCGAGGTAGTTTCCTAGTTGAAAGGTAGGAGTTGCGATGGATCCCACGGATGATGTCTCGACAACTTCCTAGGTTGGGTGGGAGTTGGTATGACCAGATGAGGAGTTATGCCTTAGCTGAATTCCAAGGCAATTAATTCTCCTTTGTTTTTTAAGAATAGAAGGACTCAGCTTTAGCTCTTAGCTTCTAGGGTAAGGGTTTGTTTTCCTTGGTTTTCCAATTTCTCTGCTTTGGACCTGATAGCTAGTTATGCCTTAGCTGGATGCCTAGGGTTCCAACACACCAAAGCAGAAGTTGGTTGATTAGCTAATCCAGCACAGAGGACAGGAGTGTGCACACACCAAGAGAAGCTCACACTGGAACTAAGAGCCGAGACATCTCAACTCCAGCTTAGCACACCTTTGCGCAGGACTAAGCAGGAGCTAAGCTAGTGGGTGTTGCTTCGCTAGGGTTCGCTAAAGAAGCTTGAATAGTGGGTTACTACTCGATCGACAGAAGTCAGGGCTAACAGCAGCACTATCAGTCTTTTCCCTTAAAGAAAGTAAGGCATGGAAGGAATCTGAACCAAGGCTGGAGCGTCTCGGAGGAACCGTTAATCGTGGAAGAGGCTCGTCGAGACCTCTCCCTTGTGCTGCTCGCCTGTTGCTATCATCTTGTTGGTAGTGGGTTTCGGCCTGTTTTCATCTCCCAAATCCCTCTTCAACAACTTGTCTAGAGCTTCCCTGACCCAAGTCCTATGGTCGTTGCTTTCTTGCTGCAGATCTGTCACACGAGACTCCAGTGTTGTCATGGCTTGGGTTATCATTTCGATCTGGGTTCCCAGGATCGCCTTTTTCTCCTGAAGATCAGGAAGAACAGTGGGATCTGGTTTCGGTGCCATTGCGTAACCTACGCTCTGATACCAAATTTGTTAACCCTAGAAGAGATTTAAGAGAAGAAATAGAAAGGAGGAGAAGAAGAGGAGAGAGAGAGAGAAGAGAGAAAGGTCAACTGATTTAACTGATAGATGAAAAGACGGTGGCGGAGAAAGGTCCAGCAACCAAAACCATAAAAGAATCAGATGTTGCATCGGTTGCGAATATTGATCCAGTTGATTCATAGGATTCGGATCTTGAGACTGATGCTTCGGCGAATGAAACGGCTTATGCGTATGCAGAAGGATCGGGATCTCTTGTTTCGGGAGAACCCGTAGCCGTTGGTTCGATAGAAGCTGGATGATATGTTAGTTCGAGAGAAACGATATGTTGGTTAGGAGGAATGCGTTCTTTGCAATCATAGGCTCTGGGACAGATGACTTGACTTTCTAGTGAGTTCATTGTCGGTGTTACAGATAAAGTCACTGTGAAATCATCCCCTGTTGTCAAAGTAAGCGGTGCTAGTTCTGTTACAGAAGGGCTTGATAAATAAGAATCGGTTATCCTAAGCCTGGTCGAAAACGTGCTACTCCTACTGAGACTGCTGTTGCTTCTCATATTTTGATTTGTCACTTTGCGGATTTGATGCCATCAGAGATTGACAGAGGGCTACCCGTTGATTAACTCTCTCCTGCTTTAGGACATTAACATTAAGGGGAAGACTTCGTAGATTCACTGTGCATTTGTTCTGAAAACAGCGCACTTAGCTCGGGTAATACTAATACATCATGCCCGGCATTCGTAGATCATTCCTCCTTTGCTTTTGCTAAAGACGGCATTCTATTAGAAATGGAATTGCGCAAACCCTATTTATTTCAAAAAGCCCTATTCATGTTTTTCCCCTATTCGCCTATTCTCTGGCCGTGGGTGTGGGTATCTTCTTCTACTAGCGATCTTCTTGTAATGTAAGGGGCATTGGCTGGCTTCATTCCTAGCATCTGTGCGTGGTTTACTATTACAGATTCCCTTGGAGCAAAGGAGATAGAATGCTAGCAACTTCGAAAGAATGGGGAAGGCAAGTAACTGAACTTCAAGTTGGCTTTTTCTTATCCTCTCCTTTCAGTCGAGTTGCTAAAGCACCTCTTCTCTCCCAAGGGTCGAGTCACTCCGTACCTCTCCCAAGGGTCGAGTTCCCTTGGACCTCTTCTGAAAGCATTTGAGACTTCTCGTGCTGAAAAAGAGAATTTCATTGACCTACGGCACGGAAGGAAAGCACCGCTGCTAGCTCGCCTTGTCCACGGAACTTATCCTGTTGAGAATCCTATCTTGCTTGACTGCGCTGGGAAGTCTTTCCTTAAAGCATTGATTTTACTTGGAGTATCCGCTTAAGTGAGAAAAGGAACTTGATTTAGCTTGAACCTTGAGCCGTAGAAGAGGACCTTTCAGAAGGACGGCTGGCTTTAGCCCTTGAGCATGGACGAGAGTGAACCTATTTAAAGGTTTACTGTATCGTTTACTGGTGATGGGAATATGTAATATTGTTGTAGAAGTTTCCAGCCTCACAGGCTTTAGATTGAACTATGGAACCGAGCGAAGACCTTTGAGATTGAGATTCCCCAGTCCACTTATGAAATGGATCCGGATTAACCGCTTTCGACTGAGATGTAAAGTCACCTTCGCCTTTGCTTTTCGTATTCTATGCGGCTTTCTCCAACTCTAATCTCAGGTTTTTCCTTCTCTATGAACTCTATAGATTGATCCACAAAGAGATTGTACCTATACCTACTTCAGTATAAGTTTATCCTGAACCCTATGGCACTTCGTTGCTTGCTCCAGTGAGCTACCTATTTAATGAAAGGGATATTTTTCTCCTTTTTCAGTGTGTGTACACGCTTGAAAGCGGAAAAGATGAACTCAGACTAATAAAAGGAAACGGAACTTAGAAAACAAAACAACTAAGGATGGGCTCTCCGGTGGATGAAACGACCCCTAGGAGTCCCTTCGATTGGGTGAGGGCGAAGCAAACAATCCTTATGGGAGGATGGGAGGCCTACCACAAATATGGGGATGAAAACAGGCAAACGGTCTCATACGTCGTAAATAAGCATTCTTAATGTCAAGTTGGTAGATAGGCCATAGCTGTCGCCAAGTCTATTAGAACCATCACAGTTTCAAATTTAGTAAGCGAAGGTCTCTTTATCATCCTTCCCAATCACTTGCGTCTACCCTTTAGCTACTAATGACGCTTTCTATCTCTCCATCAGGATGAGACTGGATCTTTATACATTAGAAGAGCCTATAAGCCTTTGTATTAGGTGGTAATGTCCGAAGTCTTCTTGGATTTGAGTGCACCAATTTATTTTTGCATGGCCTCTTTGGTCTCATTCTTTTTCTGAGAAGAAGGTTCAGAGACAGCAAGAAGATTGTTCAAAGAAGCTAGATAGTCTGCTGGGAATGTGTGTCTATTATGCAGAGGAATTGAAAGAGAATGTGAACAGAGAATCAACAGAAAGTTTCCCTTCTTCTTTGGTACCGTAGAAGCTTGGCGATGTGAAAAGATAGAATTCTTGAACGAGCGAAGAAGCAATCGGGGCAGCGTATAGCCTTAGTCACGCGCATCCCTTTCCTGCATAAAGATGAGCTAGATAGCACGGCTTTGAAAGAAAGATATCTGAGGCAATTTTCCATTCACCTTTTCTTGCTGGTCAAGATAGTAAGCCGAGACTTCTGTAGTAGCTTTCTGTTGATTGGATAAGGAGTCAGTTGAAAGTGGTGAATAAGACCCGCAAATCCCCCTCTAAATGGTTGCCTTTTTTCATTTTCAATCTGTAAATTCATGAAGTCAAGAAGTGTAGCCGAATCAAATAGTTGGCTCTAGTCTAATTGACTACTTGGAAAGAAAAAAGTGATTTAGTGAAGTCTCTTTGATGCGCTACGAAGGTCAAGCAGGAAACAGGGAAGCCCTTTCGACCTAAGCCAGGCTAATAGGTTGAGTGACCAGGAGAGTAGACCAGAGAAAGGTTATGTAATAGAGGCAATAGTGAGCCCCGAAGAGTGCTTTTCTATTCTTCCCCTTATTCGCTACGTATTCCTTTCACTGGGATTTTTCATCGCTCCTAATACTACGACAAGGCTCGCTTATGGCTCGCTCCCGTGGCTCTAGTAGTAGTCCATTTTATTCAGAATTCTTCTTTCTTTTTGTTGATGGTGCGTTGGAAGGGACGAAAGGAGCTAGTGAGCAATGACATCCGCGCGGGGAATAGGCTTGCTTCTTCCTAGCGATCGGGCGGTCCTCCCTCTTCCTGTTCACCGCCGGTTCGCCCACTGCTGCTTTCATAGATGTCGTGCGAAGGGACAGAGCTAATGGATGCCTATTCCGTTCTCCTGCTCCTGCTCCAGCTCAAGAGTTCAAACGGACAGAAGAGAGTCCTGCTACCGAAAAAAAAAGTGCATAATATTGGATTCAAACAAAGGGGATTTATTCACGAATACGATTTCTATTGATTGAAAGCTTTCCTATTACTGATGGCAGACGGGCGAGACGGAGACCGTCGAAGAAGTGCCTTGACGCGCCGCAGCCACTACTTTGACTCCTTTTATGCAATTATGAACTCCACGGAACTTTCTCGATTCCAACGCAACTTATCCTTTTGGAGCTGACGTAACAAACTAGGCGAGCCTCCCAACGAAGCCAACATAAATCCTATCCGAATAAAAAAAATAAAAGGCAGTTTCATTATGGTGGTATACCAACCTCCTGTTCTGGAACTTCCAGTTCCAATCGAAGCATATAGATCCGTAAATAGATTTGTATGTATAGCCACTTCAGCCGTGCTCGTCCTTTCTCGAAAGTATCTTTTTTCTGGGAACATGGTTAACCAAAAATTATTATGTTTGCGATTCTTCATCCACCAATGCAGAAAATGCTCAAGTTTTCCATTCT